AAGAGTGCTATCGAACTCTTATAAGAGATTGGTTTTATCACCTCTATTCTTGTCCCATCCCCCACCGCATTCCACCTTTCTAACTAACCGGATACGATCCATTGAATCGATTTCTCAATTCAACATTGATAGGGCCCACCAGATTGACTTAATTAGAAAAAGAGTTTAGAGTTGAGTGAGAAATGGCATCCACACCGGCTGACTCTTTTTGGAACTTTAGAGATGAACTCGGCGAGAACTCAACTAGACGTCCCACTATTAGCGAGTGATCTGGTCGAGTGCTTGGGGAGGTCAAATTCCATTATTCCACCAGAGGGGACGGGAGATCGGGCATAAAGATCGTTCCGTTTCCGTTCACCCGGGGGGTTAATAGCTGAATCCACGGCACGGACCCGGCTTTCTCTTACGTGGGCATATCACCCACTGAATCTCTATCGACAAGTCGAGTCGTCTCTCATATACATGAAAACAGACGGGCGAGGGAAGATTTCACTCAATTCGGGTTATTCAATGAGACCAGCATTTGCTGGAAAGTCGGCCATCCAAAATTGGGAAATGGAGGGTCCGAAGGAGAGAGTTCTATCCTTTCTCCGCATACATAAAGGTAAGATTGAGTCCAGGGGGGGCTGGTTTTTAAGTAAGCCCCAACCCACCCCCCCCATTGATTTCCCCGCCCGTCATTTCTTTCTCAATGTTACCATTGATAGGGGAAGCAGCAACAGAGACAGATTGAGTGCTAAAGTCTACTGTTCCGGTCCCCGGTCCATATGTGGGTCATCCAGTGGATTTGCAACCGGCTAATTGGGCCCTTTACTAAATAAATGCAATGAAGGTAATACTGATGCTGCTGTTCAAACTCGATCAGTTGGTTCTAGGACTGGATATGTATCCTTATTTGGGCGAGATGATGGCGGGGAAGCAAGCACCGAAATGGGTGCCTCTTCCTTTCCTGCTCCTATTGAAGATGCCTTCACCTCTGCTTCCCCTGCACCTAGAGGATCTAACACTGATGGTGACTATAGATCTGGAATTTACTTAGATGCTGGTTATAAATGCGACTCAATCTGTTACTTGGGACTAAAAACCTGCTCCTGCCTTTGCTTCTAATGATAGAAAGGAGGGGAGGGAAGGATGCGCGCCAGACAGAGGGAAAGCCCGTAGCTTCACGGGGCTGTTATTTACTCTACATACGCAACTAAGTCCACTAAATAGACTCCTGCCTTTTCCTCTACCATTGCAGGTTCTGAAGAAACAGGTACAACTTCATACTCCCACCCGGGTGAAAAGCCGCCTGTGCTTCCTCTCCTTCTGATTCAACTCAGACGAAAGGGATCTGCGCCTGCTGCCTCTGACGCAGCTTGGTAAACTCGGTCAAATGCATGTGCCTTAGCCGAAGCCTTTTAGGGTTCAAATGCAACTAAAACTGAAACGGATACTTGCTCAGATGCGAGAAGATGCTCGAGCTGCTAGCTCTGATGCTGATGGGGGTTATAAGTAAATGAGATAATAAGCTCCTGCTGCTTGCTCCTATGTGACTAGAGGATCAAAAATTGGCTGTGCTCCTACCTTCATTGTGAAGCGAGGCTGACACAAGGCCCGGATCCGCTTGATCTCTAACGATTGGATATGGAATAGCTACTCTGCCAATTGGATCTGCAACCTTCGTTTCTTATGGTGGAGTTCCAGCTCCAGAAGCAACACAAGCAGTTTCACCCGTTGATTAAGAAGCAGCGGTTGAAGCAATTGAAGATACATATCCAGAAACAAACCAGCGGCATACTTTTCAATTATAGAGCCCCCAGCTTTTCTTCACGTGGTTCCATATTCAATCCTAGAACAAGAGGCAAAGGTTGATTAAGCATAAGCATCTGAGCCAGGAGCAATTAATATGGCCCAGCAGCGAAAGCATAGGAAGGAAAGGGAACAGAGAAAGAAGCACCTAATCCACCTCGCTTAGCATCCCCGCCTGTTTGAGAGCCTGCATCCCTTTCATATTGATTACCATAACCCCGAGACCCTTCGTATGATTCCAGATTCACCCACGGCTAAGGTAGCTATTAACCCAGCAACAACACCGGGTGAAGTTGACCGAGAGTCCCCGACATCTGAGTCAGATCCATTAGTTCTAAATTTATACCTCGTAACATTTCAGCCAGTGTACGGGTCACCTTTCCCCGTGGAAGCAGTAGTAGCGAAGGTAGAGGCACAAGCATCCGACGAGTCAGCAGTGGCATTGAATCTTGTTGAAGCAGCGTAGATTCCAGTGCTTATTCAGAGCGAAATACAGATGCACCATAGCATATTGAGATCGAGGCCCCGTCTTGATTTATCAATGCCCGTTAATGGATTTCCCGTTCATTGATTTCTCAATGCATTGATAGGGGCTTGAAAAGGATAGGGGAAGTTATTGATTTATTGAGATTTCCTTTCAAGAAAGAAACAGGATCTTATATACGTATTGTATGAAATTCACAACTGAAGCGCTTTAGAAACATATAAAAGCATAGACGAAAGTGCTAGCACACCCTGGCAGGTGTACAGCAGGAATAGGGGCTGTTATACTAGCCAGCATTCCCGCACTAGTTCTCGAGCCTGTGGTGTGGGGGCGAGTCAATAGTCAATTAACAACGAGGCTGTAGTTTACTAAGAAGGACTATTGCGACTAATCTAGCTACCCCGGAGAGAAGGAAGGCCACAAACAAGAGCCAAGTTGAGTTTACTATTAGCTTAGCTGGAGTTTGGCTTGGCCGGCTGAGTACGGAACGCTAGCTCTCTCTACTTTAACACTTCGTTCACTGCTGGCCCGGAGGAATTAAATGCCTTAATTCACTAGCCAGTTAGAAGGATTTGAACTATTACTGAACCGGCCTTCGAGACGAAAGCAGGCAACATGAGTATGCTACTTCCTGCGAGAATGGCCCTCCCTACTACAGACTACGCTCGGAAAGTCGGTGATAAGCAAGAAGAGAAGAGAAGAATTTGAAAGAAGAAAAGAGAAGTCCCGAGAAGTACTTCACTTAGCCTTTCTCTAGTAGTTCTTCCCCTCCTTCCTCACTACGCTTCGCTTGACTTGAGTTGGGAAGAGTCAAATTCATATTCGTTTTATAAAACTCCCCGTAATGCTTGTATTCCCTTACTGAACGGAAGGAACGGTTCCCCTACTCGCTTGCTAATGGACTATAGCCGGAACGAAGGCACGGATTATATACCAAGTCTTTCCTATTCTCCTAGTCTCGCAGTTGTCAGCTCCTTAGCTTTGGTTTTAGCTACTTGGCTTGTTTGTGTTCGGGCTTTCGAGTTGGATATCACAATATACTAGTGCTAGTGCGGGTGAAAGCCTCTATGGGAGAGGAAGGGATCATTGAGGGCATTCCTGGTCTTACAGTGCATTCATGCTGCAAGATTCAGATTGAATGGACATAGAGGGAACGGAGTCTAGTTCAGTTTTCAGGGTGAAAGCCTCGAAAAACGCTTCGCCATTTCCTAGCAACACAAGGCAGGCTAGAAAGGCGAGAGGAGCTATAGTAGCTACACGAAACCAAGTCATTCTTTCTAGAATACTTGCTGGCATGCGAGACGAGACTGGAACCAAGGCCAAGGGCAGGAACTCCACCAACAGGAACTCGAAAGAAAGTACAGGAGCTTCAACTGAAAGCCGAGGAGCTATAATAAGAATCCAACTAGAAAGCGGTTCTTGCTCTGGTTTCAGGGAATCCCTCAAAAGCCCAGGTCAAGACTAGACTAGGAGTAGGTGTGTAGGCAGCCAATCCAATAGTGCTTCTTACGGAGAAGTGTTTCAAGTCATTCAGGGACACTAGCTACACGGAGCGGGAGGCAGGAGACTCCGTCTATACCACAGCTTGAGACGAGACCCGGGAGGCAGCGAGCGTAGTTTACGGAGCGGGAGTCATAGTTCCAATAGCGAAGGAATTAGAACTATTGGCGGCCGCGAAGGATACGGAGCGTTTAGGCTAATGGTACTACTAGTCAACTACACTCGCTGACTATTTATGCGCTGACTGAACTTGACTGACACGTTCCGTAGCACGCTTCGGGCGAAGCCGGGGCCCGGGTCGAGGCGAGGTGGGGTAACGATCTGATTCTCATTCATACCAAACGGTGGAGGCACCTAATTATACGCCTTCCCGGCAGGGCTCACTCGCTTTTTTTTGGGGGGTGGGAGGGAAGGAATGAAGTCATTGAACTACTCGCTAGGCTAAGCTTGCTCCGTAAACTGAACTCGCTGCCCAAGTAGTTCGATTAGTTCCGTATCCTACACTCGCCTGCTTGAAAGCCAAGGCTAAATAATTGATAGTTAGAAAGAATTGTATGACTTATTATTACTCTATTGATTGCAACGAAATCTTTCATAATGGAATTGGATTTCGAGTTAGCAACTTCTATAGAAACATTAGTAGATTCATATTAATACAATTATATTACTGTATAACCAGTGTGAAAGGCTTGTCCGATCACGCTACGTTTCGCTACGTGGTCATAGTGGTCGTATTCCACTTTTTCGGATATTGGTTTGAAGCTTTGGCAGGCACTCTTGTCATCCTGACTTTGTTGTTGGTAAGGAAGAAGCCCTGCCTTATATTTAGTATGTTGAACGGAAGGGTTTGGGTCCCTTTCCAAGTATGTCCGAATGAGGATCATCCTCCAATTTCATTCCGTACGCACCACAGACCTGTCCGTTGCCTATATGGTTTTCGGTTGGAATCCCGTTTTGGGGTTATTTGGTGACTAGTTGAGAGATAGACACTTTCAAGTGTGCGGAGTGGTTGGTCGTCAGAAAAACATGCTTGTTTTATATCACCAACCCCGTAGGAAGATGTCAGTGAAGGTTTGAGAATGCGCAGAGGAGCCGAGAATCTCAAAGTAGTAGCTTGTACAAGGCAGTAGAACTGGTAAAGCGATTCCAGTCAATGAAGATACTGTGAGTAGCGGACTTGACTTGTTCGGTCAAGCCAGTGAGGGAGGTGCCATCGCTTTAACAGTCTTGAAGCGCCTTCGGCTTGGGTATGGAGAGGCAGTATCAGCTGTGAGTCTTACCCGTGGTCTTCTAGTGTAGTCTGAAGTCTCGGGCTAGTTGGTTGTCGGGTTTCCTTGCCTTCTAGTGGTTATTGCTGTTATGTTGGTTAACTGTGATGTCAGGGTACAGTTTTCTCTGCGTACGGAATAGGCACTTCCGTGTCCAGTTCTTCCAGTTGTAAGGAAGCCAGTGAGGGAGGTCTCTTTCGAGACTGTAACTCCGGCTCTTAGTTGCGTGTGTTTTCCTTTAGGGAAGAAGAAGTTGGGCATTGACTCCAAACATCTTTTTCTTCGGCTGGACGATTCACTCAAACGAGAGGCGGGGTGAGACTACTATCCGTGCATATGATAGCACGGGAATACTTTCGATTGAATGCATTGGCCAGTCAGGAGATCGATTATCCTTTCTTCTCTCCTTTTCGGAATACATTTGATTGGAGGGATCAAAACAGGGTAAACCAATGGCGAGGCGGGAGACAAGACCTTTGAAGCTGGGATCAAGGGGAGTTTTTGTCAGTCAAGGCATTAAGGATAGCAGCTTCCGCCTCCGGTAATGGATGGATTCGAGGGGATTTCGTTCTTGAGGGGTTTCAAATCGACGATGAGTTGGTCGTCCAATCAAATCCCTGTACTTGCTTTACTCGAATAGGGCCAGTGACTCCCGTCCCTCATTCGAATCAAACCTCTGGCTCTTCATTCCCTCATTCAAACACCTCCTACATGCTCTTCCCGAACTTCAAACATCGCAGTCTTTCTCATCCACCGATTCACTAGCAAACATTCCGGTTAGTCCAGTGGAGGAATCGAATTGGAGGGCGGAGTGATGGCGAAGAAGGGCCTTTCGGTGGGGCATAGGGTCCCAAGGGGACACAGGGGTCTTAATACCTCTCCATAACAGTCGAGTGCGGCCCTGGGTGAGTGGGATGAATTTCCCGATATGAAAGGATACCGCCAATAATGCTACGGATAAATGGATGAAGTGACGGATACTACGGAACTCCTACTATATCTGTCGGAGAATCGGTGATACATATGTGAAAGCGGCTGCAGCTGATGGGTCCGAATGGTTCCCAACTTCTTCGGGTTCAACCTAGCTGCTACTGATCTCTCATCCTTGGCTGTCTCTTACCGAGGTCTCCCACACAAAGAGTTCAGTTTCAAATCCAATATCAAAACGATCAACATCTGTCTTGTCTTGCTGACCGGAACGCTAACCAGAAAAGAAGGAGTGAGTGACGGCCGGGCTTCTTCTTTATTCAAAGTCAGCAGTCTTTATCTTATCTATTTTTTTATTCAACCAATTGCATATATAAAGATGATGTGAACCTCTGCGAGTGCGGGTTTTCATTATCCACATTCCTGAACAAGACTCCCCTTATTAATAAGGACGTATACCTAGGTGGGGTACTGTTTCACATGCAAAAGGTAGGACTTGACTTGCTTGGAGAGTACGCTATTTTTAGAATTTTTACAAAATCCCATTTTTCTTACTTGAAAGTCCATCCGGAGCGAAAGCACGGCATACTATTTGCTAGTGAAGACGAACACTTAGAACACCTTCGTTGTGTGTTGGGAATTCTGAGAAGAGAGAAATTATATGTCAATCTGAAGAAAATGATCAAGACCAAGTGCCAGTAAAGACAGATCCATAGCCCGCGGTAGCAACAGATACATACCCCTAGCCAGATCCATGCCCAGATTCTCGTGAGTGTGATTCAACAGAGTCTGATGCTCGTGATCGATAGCCTGATGAATACGACCCTCGTGCTCGAGAGGCAGATCCAAAGCCAGTAGCGTCACCTAGGAGCATACTTCAGTGTAGCATATATAGCGGCATACCCCTTTGACCTAGGTGGAAAAGAGATCTATTGATACCCACCATCAGTTTACCCAGAAGCTGACGGTGGAGGGAACAGGGGGCCTTGCGCCTAGGCCAGTCCCGACCTTCGTTAGCTATATGCAACTCAAGTCGTTCCATACCCACCAGACCTAGTGGAGTACCCACGATGACGTATCTGGGGAGACAGCAGCGGATACAGATTTACCATAAGCAAAGGCGGCTACTGAGGCAGAGGCAGAACCCGCATAGGCGGAGGTACCACCACCGGTAGCTACGGTAGTACCATAGGCGAAGGCGGGGGAAGCACCCACACAAGGTACGGAGAGGGCATAGCCAGTTCGGTTGACTCTTCCGATTCCGCAGTGGATGGAGCTGGTCCAGTTCCTTATGCCCCAGATTCAGATCCAGATCGTGATCGAGACCTAGTTCCCACCGATGATCGTAAGCGTGATCCAAGCCCTCGTGAGCGAGATCCATCCATATCCTATAGTCAAAACCCACAAGGGTTGGTGTGGCCTTTAGCCCAGCATATCCATTTCCAGGCCCGGTAAAGGCAAGGGCATCACCCCACCCATTCCCTGGCCGGGCCGAGAGAGATACGGCTAGCCGGCAGCTCAGCTCGCGTACTTCGGTTACCTCGGGCAAGGGAGAACGCGGGCGACGGTCTGGTCGAGGGGATCAAACACATGCATGGTCAACAAGCGTGGTCATAAGCAAAGCTTAGTCCATGGTTTTCGGACCCGTCGGTATATGGAATAAGCTAGTAAGTGACGGTGGAGGACAGGTGGCTCGGTGCTCATGGTTATCGCTCGGCTCACTCATAGGTTATTCGGAGTCCGGATTTGAAGGATTTCGGTCCTACCCATACCTAGTTCCATCTCTGGTATTTCGAACGTGTTTAGCGATGATTCCCCCATCGATCTGAGAGTGGGTAGGCTCACTCGGATGGGCATATGGTTTCGCAAAGTGGTTGGCTGCTCCCACTCGGTTCACGTCCTTTCCCGGGTACTTCTCCCCATCTCTGTTGCACCTTACGTATACGGCCGGGTAGCTTCCTCAAACTCAGTTTCGAGCTACGGGGCACTCGAACCTCCGCTGAGAAACCATAGCCCGAGCTAGCTTCCTTGCCGTATCCATAGTTGCAGCCTCTGCTTCCCCGCCCGGTACTTGAATTTCGTATTCGGTAGAAATGCCTTCGCGAGCTTATTCATGAAGGGACATCGAGTGCAATCTGTTCCTCGCCCTCGTCCACTAGACATGCTACCTCGATTTTAGCGACCCATGCTATATAAGTAGGTCCCGTGCCGTGCCACCTAGCTCTGCATAGATTGGTCGGGTAGGTGTGCCGATTCACCCCAAACAACCAGGAAGGGGGTCTCTGGCCTTTATCTCTGTGATGATACTACGACGGCTGGTTCTTGTGCCCGCTGTGTCCCTCCCTCGCTCTGTCCCCGACTCTTGTGAGCCTGGTGCCTGACTATTGGATTGGCGCCGTTGTTTGCCTGAGCCTGTGAAGGCGGTAGAAACGATCGCTACCATCTTGCACTCAATCGAAAGGACCCTGCCTATTATACCAAAAAAGGGCTTCGATTGGCCCCGTGCATTAAAGATATAAGGGATGAGGCTTTCGATCAAGAAACCTGGCACTCCCGAGTGCTAGCCGACACACAACTTCCTATAGACAACCATAGCCATCGCTTCCTCTCCTTTCAGTCGAGCGAGCTATCGCTTCCTTCTCACCCAATCTGTTCTTAGTCCAACCTGGTTCTCACTCGGCGTTAACTAAGTAGGTCTCAGCCCTTCTTTCTCCGTTTCAGGTATGACGCTCTCCCTCCCTCTATATTGATTGACCATCAGACTGATTTTTAAAGGAGAACGAACTCCTTCGAATTCTGTATAAAGATCAGGCAACATAGAATGCCGAGTTAGAAGCTCGAGTTCAACGGCTTGTGGTTGTTAGGGATTCCCCCAGTGGGGTTAGGGAGGCGGCGGGGGTGCGAATAGACTAGTTGCATCGTTGTATCTCCGGGTCAGCTAGCTTTGAAGGTAGGGCACGGCAACATGGAATAGCTCGGCTCTCTCTGGCAGCTCTTTAAGGGGAGTGTAACGAAGTGATTCTCCTTGTTAGATGAGGGGAAGCCTTTAAGAGATAGGGGTGGAACGGTCTCATTAGCTGCCTTCCTATCCTTATGACTAATAGGAATGAATACCTTCCTCTCCCCTCCGTTAAGGCTTAGAGAAGAGAGATCTAATCTGCCATTAAGCCCCGGAGGGCACCTCGTCACTAGCTGCCTAGCTTTCCTGACTAATAGGAATAACTACCTTCTTTCTTTCCTTCTAGCTTTCGACTAACAAAGGCAAGGCAGCTAGGAAAGGAAAGGGAAAGGAAAGAGGTATTAACCAGAGAGGAGAGTGGTTAAAGGCGGGTGTTCTCCAGTCGTGACTTGTTGGACTTATGACTCGCTTTAGCTGGATGGCGAAGCATGGAATCTGGCTAGCCTATCTAGTGACGTGGCCAGGAAGGATAGACACTACCGGAGTGGTCTTCTCCGAAGGCAACAAGCAGGAAAGGGAGATTAGATCACCAACCGGAGAGTCGTAGAAAGCCCCCCCTAACCCCCGGCGGGGGAACCAACCACCTTAAAGCCACTGAAGCCGTTCTGCTCGGGCCTCTTTTAGGAGAGTCCCTTCTCTCCACTAGTTGATAGCACCAAGGGAATTCCCAAGATGTGTTCCTTTATTCATCATTCTTAAAAAAGGAAGGATTCAATCCAGCAATGGGTTTCCCTACAGCTACCCTGGTACGATACGAAAGCTTAAATACAGACCAGAAGCAAGAAAGGCCCTAAACGGGCAGGGTAAATGGTCCCTCTAACTAAAGCCAAGCTAAGCCAATGTCCCTTTCTTTCTTAGCCGTCTTCGGCCTCCAAACCTGACTTGACTTCCCACCTCTGTCGGAACCCTACCTAATTCTATCTATTCCCCGCGATCAAAGCGAAGACATCTCCTACTCAAAGATAGCAGAACGAGCAAGAAAGTTGACCCCAACGACAAACGAACCTACGGTACGGGCATTTTCGGGGAGTAGCCCGCTTCTTACTGAAAATTGTCCGGTCCGGTTCTTTCTTGAATGTGGAATCGTTTTTAGATGAGGTACACAATCGAGGGTGTACTATATGAAAGTGGAGTAACGGGTAGGGTAGATAAGTTGTTCATGTTGTAAATTTGATTCCTTTGTAGTTCCGATATTATATCGCTATTGAACGAGAAAGATACTGATTTTTTTTGCGATTGTTTTAATCGCAACAAAATGGGATTATTATTTATTTAATGCAATAAGTCCTCCATGCTATCCTCCGGAAGCCAGTTTCGTATAACGTACTGAGTGATGGTTGAATTTCTTCGACTTGCTTGCATCTTCTTTTCTTTAACGCAAGCAAGTGACGCTACGCTCCATTAATGAATGCTACCACACTTTTGATGTTCCTATGACGGAGAACCACACCGATAGACACTGACTTGTTTACCACTTCATTATATCTCGATAGATCGACTAAGAAGCATTCTCTTGTAGCTGTATTTATGGATGGCCGCGGGGCTCTCTATTTCAACGGTTTCCTTTTGCACATTCAAATAGAAATGTACAATTTCAAAACCTCCCCCTCTCAATGACTTTGCGCCACAGTGATGATCTTGATTCCATGGATCACTGAAGCATTGATTCTGTAACCCAACAGTCGTCCACTTAATACCTGGACGATTGCTGTTGATGGGGCGAGGGCGGTGGGTGGGGAAGGATGGCTTGAGGAACGAGCTCAGACGACCTAGTTCTGTTCTTCATGTGTAAACTCTATATTGACCACAAACCGCCCACAATCTCAAACTGGATTTCCACACTTTCATGGCAAAATCAACCCCTTTGTCTACGGCTGTGAAAAAAAAAAGTACTCATACACATGTGTCCTCCTTTAGAGTAAAACTGATGTCGTTCTCTAGTTAGTATGCTAGAGGGATATTAAGGTACCTTTTATACGGGGTAGTGGCACATTAGAAAAATTCCCTGGAATAAAAGAGTTCACAGGAAGCTCTATTCCATGCCGTTCTCCTTACTGTATGTTTTCGGATTCGTGTTACCGAGAACCTATCATAGAAGGGGGTATAAAAGGATACTGAAATGTCCAGGGTAGAGACACCAGAAATAGACTGACCGTATCGTATTGAAGGGGAACCTGATATATTCTTACCGTATCGTATTTCAGGGAAAGCCACAGTTTTACTTACAACATAAAATCAAAAAAATGTTCAACTCAATTGATATTACTTCTTGGCACCATTTTTTAAATGAGATCGAAAACCTACAAATGTTTTCTCTATGTAAGGACTTCGACGAGCTTTCTTTGGAGGATGGTTGTTCTTCGTCTTCTACTAGTCTAGTGCTATCATCGTCTTCTTCTTCTTCTACTAGTCTAGTGCTACCTTCGTCTTCTTCTTCTTCTACGAGTCTAGTGCAACCTTCGTCTTATGGTTATCGTGGTTCCTTTCAGAGTTTTTTACGCAGTTGGACACATTCTCTTTGGAGCCAGTTGATTATTGAGCAACTACGAGCTCCTTTTATAGAGCTCCCTCGCCATTTGATGGATTCATCATTCAACTCGTATGACATTTTTATGGGGTTAGGATTTCGCTTTCTTCCGGGTCAGTTTCAGTTCTTAAATCAAGAATTGCAGTTACCAGAATCCTTTGAGAGGTTGTATTTAATAAATAATTCTCTTGGTTTATCTTATAATAGCAGAGCTATTTCCGCCCAATTGTTGTTGCCTTTTAGCTGTGCCGGGGCCGGTATGCGTGGTTTGATCACCGATGGGTTTACGAAAATATTGGTGGAGGTCATTACTTATTATAACGGTAGGTATGGGCGTTTCTTGGTTCATGTCTGCTTGGGCATAGGTTGTACTGTCTGGTACGGGTTTGAGCCTGGCACAGCCAATCAGGCCCCCGTGGACGGCTTGTTCACTCCTTTGGACTCGTATGATCCTTTTTTTGAAATGAACTATTATGCTCCTGGCTTTCGTAGGGTCTCTTTTGTTGAAAGAAACGACGTTTCTGCAACGGTTGAGTCGGCCTTTGGGAATGATCTTCCTTTTTCGGAGATCATAATCCCTGCTAACGGCCAGGTGCTTAAGGCAGTCAGTTTAGGTGTGATGGTCGCTTTCTTTCTAGCTGTCGGTCTAGTTCCTAACGTTTCTGGTGCAATTAATGTATAGTTATAGGATGATTATGATTGGAGTTAGCACACTTTATAAGAGTCGTTTCGTTTATACTCATAGTTTGTCTTTTCAGTTTCTTCCTCCCCCTACCATGATTTTGACTAGATATTTTTGTACTGTCGAATGTTCACTTGTGCAGCTGTCTGCTGATATTGACTTTCTCTATAAAGATTTGACGGATCATCTTCCATTTCGTATGTCTCGCGACCGATTAGGTGTTATTCAACAAAAAATCGTTTCTGGTTTATATGTTCTATCTCCGCTACATGTGAAGTTCATAAAGAAGGAGGGTATCATTCAGTTTTTACATGATACGCTACCTGATTGTCCCGATATCATGCTTGGGACTGGCTCTGATCCAGATATGATTTATGTGGTGATGCCTGATAAAGAGGATGTATTGGTGTTAATGGCATTATCCCTAATGTTATTTCGTCTTTCTCATGGTCGCTTGCCAAAAGAAGGTTACCGATTAGAAAATCAGTTGGATTCTTTTTATGACAGTCTTCAACAAATGGGAAAGGTGGATAGACTGTACAGGCTTGACTTAAAGGCTTCATTAAGTATTATTCCAATCAGTCTGATTTTAGATAAGGTGAAGCCTTTTGTTGGAGATGGTTCCGTTTATCAACTCATTTCATCTTTTCTTTTTCTCCCTATCATTGATGATGATGGAAATCATAGGTTAGATATCCACTGTGGTGGTATGCCACCTGTGGGTGAAATCACGAGGGTATTATTCAATATCGTCTTAATGGACATCTTCGATCGTGAGTTTCCCAAAAGGTTTCCTGGGATAGCATTTTATAGATTCATCAATGAAGTTTTGATTTCGACTAGAGGAAATTCTGAAGTCATCTTCGACGATCAAGCTGGATATGCGCTATTGGAAGAACTCCGTCTGGCTGGAAATATCATGTCTATTGGACCTGGTGATGATCCCCTTCCGTGTTATTCTAAAAAGATGATTTTTGTGGACTCTGATAGTCAGGTACACGTGTGTCCAATCCTATAGAATATTATGAGTCGCTGGGCTAGTAGGAGGTTGACTATATCCACAACTCATTGTGTCATATCAAAAATGGTTGCTAGCAATACTTGCGAGTATTCGTCTCTGATATTATAGATCGATTGGGGGCCGGTTGCAGTGCCAGCTCTTTGATCCGCTGTCGACGTTCCAGTTCTTTTATACGCTGAATAGCCAACCGACGTCCTGTTGTTGGGAAGAAGGTTGTGCCAACAAGTCAATAAAGGAGTTTGCAAGGCATTGGCGTTCAGGAAATACCAGAAGATATCAAAAATGGGAAGTACTAACACTAGGACTCTCTATCTATCCTACGCTCTTCGTCTAGAAGCAAGAAAGGAAAGGGTGTATTCCCTTCTATTCTTTTCTGGACTCCCCTCTTAGAACCTTGAAGAAGCCCTATAAAGACAGGAGGAACTAGGGATAAGAAGACACTTACAGGCCTTATCCCACTAGAAGAACAATAAGGAAAGGAATTCAAACCTAACAAGAGCATCCTGCCTTAAGAGCTTGCGGGCAAGTCAAGGGATTAGGCTACTAGCTCCTACTAATTTGCCCCATCCGACCTCAAAAAAGAAGGCGGCTCAAATCTCATCCTTTCTTTGCCTTCCTTGCTTGCTCTAAACCTAGATATGCAGACGTTATAATTATCGTCTTATCGTCTGCATCTATCGTCTTATCGTCTCCACCACCCCATGGATGATTCTAAAACCGTTAGGTACATGAGCAATGATCATGCGCTCACACTCGATCATGCGACAGTCGATCTGTCCATCCGACTACATTCGCTGGGGGTTGAGGTTGTCCAATTTCAATTATGTGCCGCTCGTTGACATATAGTTTCCATTGCCCGCTTATAGGTGTGAGAGATCTTCCTTCGGTTCTAGTCAAGTATGGCAGCTTTAGGTCTCCTATTTCACTTTCACCAGCCATTGGGAACTCTAATCCACTTTCATTTAACGGCAGGCGAGAAAGGATAGCAAGAAAGGTAGAAGCGGGGTTTGCTCCCGTTTCGGGGTTCTCTTGTGGACTGGCTGTTGACTGGCCTTTGCCTGTCGTTGGAGTTAGCGGGATTAGAGAGTAAGCGGGATTAGAGGTTGGAGAAAACCGGTGCTTTTAGCTTAAACGGATTTTCACAGGTGAGTGAGATCGGAGCGATCCAACTTTAGGAAATCCTCCGTTTTTGGCTTCACTTGAGCGATTGACGCAATCCAAGAGGAAGAGGAAGTCAAACCGTGATCGGGCTTGCCTTGAAGGCTCTTGTCCGCTGTCTCGGTTCTTTCTTTCAATGCAAGTTGACTAATCTGAAATCGACGTTCTTAGATGTCCACGTATGATTGTCAGAGACCACCAATGAGGGTTTGGCTTTAGGAACCTTTAGTGAAATTTTCATCTTAAGAAAGTCGCTAAGGTTGGAAGTTGACGATGAAAAGCAGATCAAACCTCATGGTTAGCCAGCAAAGCCAATCGCTGGGTGAAAGCCAGGATTCGCCTCAATTCGAGACTTGGGTTTGGTTCCTTGGAATGATGATCGGGTGCTTGCTACAATTAAGGTTTAAGCTTCGAAATCAACGTTCTTAGCTGCCCGTGGATGATTGTGACTTCGAGGGTTCGAATCAATGTTTGGCTTTAGTAACCTTTACTGAGAATTGCAAAACTATCCCTTGGTCGAAGGCAACGATGAGGATCAGGTTAACGATTCCAATTAAACGCTAGGCTGTGGTTCCTCAGTTCAGCTAATCCAACCTTGACGGGAAGCTGGAAGGAGAGTCTTCCTTTTAGGTTAAAAGAGCCCAATCCAGGTTTAGCTGTCTCAGGCAAGAGTTGCTTAAGTGTTCTAGGCCCGCATGTGCTTCTGATTATAAGGGTGGTTTACATGATCTGCTCGAAACTCGAGATGTCTTATTTTCTTTTAGGAAACTGCCCATTTCATCGATCTTGAGATTGAGGCGCTAGCCAGAGATGACCCTCTTTGAAGATCTGGCCTCGCATGGACTGCAGTGTTGAACTGATTCTAATCCTTGAGCTGATTGGAATCCTTGAATTCGACCAGGGAAGAGGTCTCATATACAGTTCAGACGATCTTGAAGACGATCAGACAATAATTCTATCGTCTGCATCTAGCGTCTTATCGTCTGATCTTCTTCTCCTATAGGGATATAAGGAGAGTGAAGCGAGGTCCCTTTAAAGAAACCCTCGGTATGGGGGGAGATCCAAAGGGGGGATAAGGAGACGATAAGATGAGAATTCTAGCGTCTGCGTCTTATCGTCTGCATCTATAACTACTTCTATAAGGTCGGCCCTTATTCCATTCCTTCCTAAAGTCAGGAATAGCGGCCTTGTTAGATAAGACAGGATATACTAAGTCAACAACTTCTTTACCGCTCGGAGAATCGGTTGTTATTTCACAGAAAAAGATGGAGATAGGACTCGCCATAACCCGATGTTAGAGTCAAGCATTCCCCAGAAAGAAAATAAGGCAAACCAGTCAGGCTATCGGGAGTTTGATTCCTAACAAGGGCTAACAACTCAAGCAATCTGCCTTTCTCTGTGTTGAAGAAGCACGGGAAGCAGAGGCACCAATGGTAGCATCAGTGCCAGCATAAACAGTAGCAGTGGGTAGCAATAATTCCTAATGAGGGATTGGAGGCGTAGCTTTATCTTTCGCTTGAGACTGAGTGCCCCCCTTATTCGTTCTCCGTACAAGCAGCAGGACTGGACTAAGACTCAAGTGAAAGGCGAAGTATGCTGCTGAGTTTCGTAGCTCCGTTTGCCAGGAGAGTCAAGCCCTGATTCCCAATTGTCGGTATCATGGAAAACTTGTGATTCCGGTCAAGTCAACTACTTTTTTCAGCAGCTAGGGGTGAGAAGTAGGACAAAGATCTCCGTCAGAATCAGATAATTTCTCACTTGGCACTGACTCTTTCTCTTTTGGATCGGATTCAGCCCCAGACCTTGGTACGCTGAGGTGAAGCTTTTCCCGGGTTTCCTCTTGAAGCGGCGCAGCTCCCAATCCTGGCTTCTAAGCTCCAAGCCTATTTCCCACTTCCCATTGTGCTTTTGATTCCACCTCTCAATCGACGGGCGATTTCTAAATGCGCCCGGTAAGCGCTATGGACTAACTTCCTTACAGGCAGAGTTAGCAAAGGTACAGACAGTCCGATCTAGCCAGTGAGCAGAAGCGCTCATCACAAAAATCGCTCGTCAGTTAAGCTCTTCAGTGATGTCCCTCTCATCTGTGCTTGCCGCCTTTTCACCACGGTTGGCTGACTCCGGCTTTCCAGTCTTCTCTTCTAAGGCTCTGGCTCCTTTAGTTTCCTCTGAAGAAAGAAAGAAGGTCAGGCAAATCCGCCATTAAAGAGCCATCGGTCAATCGGGCAGTTCAAGTAGTCTCTGAGAAGAAGAACGGGCCATCATCATTGTCTTGGCATCCCTGTGGAACGGAATCGGACTAGAGAAGCTGCTGCTGGTTTCGGTGATGGAGCCAATAAAGTTCAGATTGAATTTCTCACAAGGTTTTTGCCATCTTTCAACTCATTCGACATCCTTTTCATTCGATGTGTTCCCATCCATTAAAGAAGAGGAAGAGACCTCAATTAGGAGATTCTTCCTACCCTCCTTTTGTTGTCTTTCAGACACCAGTTCAATAATCTTAGAAAAGAATAGGAAAGGCAAGGACGCTGAAGCATAGGCAAAGCAAGCTCAGTCAGATTCAATTGACCGAGACTGGCGAGAGAGGACTTCTGACTCCTAAAGAGGGAGGATTCCCGGGTTTCAGTGAGTGACGGGCTTAGGGGTTGGGCTTACCATGTTTAATAGAAGGCCAGCCTAGCCAAGCCAGTAGTAAGAGAGATTACCACGGGAGAACCAACTACACTAAGAAAAAAAGACCCAGGGTGGGGTTCGTTGGCATGAAATTGATATCAAGTGGATTGAATCAAAGAACGTTTCGAGAATGCGCATTAGCAAACCTCGGCTTTCGTTGAAGTATCGGTTGGCCGTGAAAGTTGCTAGTGCCGCTACTGGCCTTAGTCATCCAGGGATTAAGGACAATCTATCGAAATCTTTTCGAGGGACCGAGGGAGAAGCATAAGTAGCCAATACGTAGAAGCACTGCGTGCCAGTAGCAAAAGCATTGGATTTCGCCTAAAGATCAAAGTGACTTCTAGTGGATCCCAGGTATCCTTGACCAATGAAGGAGAAAGCCTCTTGCTCGCTTATAGATCGTTATTGATGAGATCGGCCGCTTCGATCGTTGTCTTTCAATTGGAATCACTCTCAGTCTCCTTGTGCTTGCGGGGCTGAATGACTTTATTGACCAATTCTTTCTCACGAGTTCACCTACTACTCTGTCTTGGATTATACCTTATCTGGGACATAGTTCACTTCCTGCGGATTGCTCTTCAGTTACCTCGATCTTTCCGCGTAACCAAATCCCATTCTTTCTCCATAGCTTCTGGCTCTTTGGCTCTGTCCTCCCCGAATTCAAAAAAACAACCTCCAAGCCCGCTGTTTAAGCCGCTTTCTTTGAGTCGAGGTAATATATGTAGTTGAGGGATCAAAAAACACGATTTAGGCCATTTTCCTCGTATTTTCATCTCTTGCCACTGGAACTTCTTAATTACTACTTGTTTCACCAACCGCGTCAACTGCTTCATTGATGGCTGAACTCCCATGTTGTTGAGAATACTGAGAAGCATTGGGCACCCGAACTGACTTACGACTTGGGAAAGATCGAAAGCTTGCTATTTGTCCCCGTAACTTTAAAGCTTCATCAACTGCAACAAACAATCTATCAAATTCTTCCTCCGCCCCGGAATCCTCCAGATGGTCAACCTAGAAAGATGGCCTTTTCAAACATTTCTTATCTCTATCGGTATTTTCAAACAGATCTTTTGTATTTGCCAGCGATGGACAAGCTTTCTTGATTGGCCTTTCTATAGGTCTTGTTCCCGACTTGTTCTTCTTTCGCCTTTCTCACCTTCTTCAAGAACCCTGTCCCTTTCTTATAGGTCTGAGCTTAGAAGCAGGGATAGGGATTGGCCATTCAGAGTGTCGAACCCGTTAAACGCAAAGAGGAAGGAAGGAAAGCTACGGAAGCGGGTCAGTTACGTTCAGTCCGTGAAGTCAGTGTTCAGTAAAGAAAGTTCTGTAAGCGAGTCCCTCTCAGTGGGAAGGTATGGAGGGGGGGGATGAGGTGGACATAGCTTCTATTCCCGGATACAGTATACATAGTGATGAGAAAGCTGTTCCTTTTGTTCCCGAAAAGCCTTAGCTTGTTTGCCGAAGAGAAGGCTCTTCAAGAGAAGGTAGAAGTACAAAATACTAATCATGAGCATAGCGAGAAGGAAAGGAGGGTTCAGCCACTAGATGGATATTCTCTTTCCCCCCAAACCCTTTTCTTGTCTTGACAATTAGAGTACCTTGCCATAAGGTTTTTCACAGTTTGATTGATCGACTTGCTGCACGCTTCTCTTTTGCTTTCCTTACCTCGCTTAGAGCTCACTTCCTTGCTTTCCAAACTCCAATACTGGAACTAGCACTTTTGCCGGGAATCTTCTCTTCTCCATTGGATGAAGAACAACCGATTCTCCGATTTGTTGATCGGTTGTTAGAGCAATTGTGAAACTTGCCTCACTGACCCTTGTCTACGCGACTCGCTTACCTCTTAGCCTGAAAGGAACGGCTAAAGCCCTCGATTCAAAAATCGAGGGAGTTCAGTTCAAAAGATCGGAGAGAATGGTACAGGTGTTCTCAAGCAATGAAAGTCTAAAGTCTCAGTCAGGTTCCAGTACACATTGACAAGGTTGCTTGAAAAGGTTCAAAGAAAGGGTCACACACTTACATACTATTTGAATTTCTTCGTCACGGAGGAATGATCAAACAAAAAAATTCGACCAATTTGAGATCATATATTTTACTGACTCTAAGCCATGCTGAAAATAGAGGGATAGGGAAAGATATAATTATAAACAGGGTTCGGACATGCTTTGATTGTAAATCTGTTGTTGTGAGCAAAGAAGAACACACGAAGGGAGGCTTTCACTACCATGTGGGAATCTTGAACAAAAACGCAAGTAGATATACTGCCACAGATAAACTACGGAAGGCATTTACCGGGAGCACAGATCGACGTTAAGTTTCACAAAGCGTGGAGATCTGTTTGCGAATATGCATTGAAGGAAGATAAAGAGCCTTTCATTTGGGGGGACACATCTGAATCTGAAAAAATCAGAAAATGAATACAAGGGAGAAAAACACATAAATCGACAAACAAAGAAACAACAAAACAGATAATGCAGCGATGAAAAACGTCAGATGATTGGTTGGACGTTTATGAGGATGAGGTATTCGCAAAAAAATGTCTATCAGCCTATTCTTCGGTGAGGTCTGTCTATGAAGACTGTCTGATTATGCGGGACAGATCCACTAACATGGAGGACCGCATTAGAAAGTCTCTAGATGATCATGGAAACCCGGAGGAATATGACATTGAGGATTTAGATGAAAAATATCTGTTGTTGGGCCTGTCAACTAGCCTTTCAGAGGCCCGAAGCCACTTTTTGTTTACGGGGGCACGCAAAAAACTCTGGTTTTGAACTTTTTGGCAAAAGTACTAAGAGTCTACTTCGCGAGCTCGCGGAGAAATGACTTTACAGGGGCGCATGATCACTACGATCTTTGGGTCTTCGATGAATTTCATGAGCCCCGTACGGAGAGTGGAGTGGTTGCAGCAACGGAGGCAGGAACGGCTTTTGCGAACACCATACTCAAAATACTTGATGGACAAGAGTGTAGACTTGATTCAAAGTATGCAAGGGTTTTCACAAAAAAAAGAAATGCAACATGAGAAGGAGCGCACTGGACTTTGCAAAACGCTTCATGTGTGATGGTGTTCGTACCGACCTCTTCCCTATTTCGGTGCGGATCGTTCGTTCACTCGTTTACGGTGTGGCTGCGTCAATGTTTTCAACTCTTGGGATTAGGAGTCTAAGAGTCTCATACCGCTTGCGCGGCGCATCCTTTCGTGTTTACTCACGTCGAGGAGTCCCTCCGATGAGCAATCGGAGGTGGCGACGTCATTACCTTTTAATGCATTCCCCTTCGGGCATATATCCATTGCCAGTCGAGTTCTGGTTAACATTCCCGGAGAGAGGAGTGTTGACGTGCTATGAGTTCGGCATGCTCCGTTCTCTCCTTCTGGAGAAGGTTGCCCCTAAACAATTTCATGATAAGGAAATGGAAGGGCTGAGGACCTTTTATCCTGGAGATATGGGTGAAGACATGCTCGAGCGCATGGTTTTCAAGCGAGCTATCTATGGTTGAAACATCTAGAGTGGTACATCAAAGCAGTCTCGGATTACAGTCTCCCTCTCCAGTACCTTTTGTCGCCACCTCTTGTACCATTAAGTACCAGCCGTGGACGGAGACGTGTACACATCTTTCGTTACGGTTTGATCTTTAAGTTGTACGACAGGCTGCGGACTTCACCTGCCCCCTTTGGGGGGGTTGCGTCGAAGGTTGTATTGGTCAGACATTGTTGGCCCTTGGTGGGAAGGGTGGTTTTCTTCACTTCAATACGAAGATCGAAAGATCAGACTTTAGGCGCATCTGAGCGCCGCCTGTCCGTCGCAAAGACGGGCTCCGGATGTAAGCAAAACCGCTGGAGAACCGGGATAACAAAAGCCACGATCAGAATAAAGGAAGTTCGCCTGGTTCTTGCAGAGGTGCAGGTTCGAATCCTGCCTCGCGGAACCTTGAATCATTCAAGGTTTCCTACTACCTTTAACCGGGACTAAAGGGCTTAAACTCCTTGAGTCACTTCTCGACTAAAAGGACTATGAAAGCATTGAGTTCTCCCGGCTCAGAAGACACAGAGCATGGGGCCAGGCACAGAAGGATGAGAAAGTCCTTTGGACCAGATGCAAGTCCCGGCCCTAGCTTTGCAGAACAGTCCGGCGGCCCTGTTGACTAGGACAACGATGAAGAAAGCTTAGACACAGACTGAACAGTACCCGCGGAGTCTCCCAAGCCTGTCTGTCCTTTTAGTCTTTCAAGCCCTCTTTGCCTTAGAAATAAAAAAACTTGCCTTCGAAGATTCATCTGTCCTCCGTGCCCTCGGATTAGACTTGTTTCCTTCACCTTCATGAAACTTGGGAACCGACTCGGAACAACCATCGACTGTTGACTTAGATAGCCTTGATGGCTTTTATTCCCATGGCAAGGAAGAGCAGCGTTGCACATACAAAGTGTCTCTATATCTATGCCTTGGTTTTCTCATTCCCTTGAGAGAATCCTCTGTCTTCTTTTCAACCCGAATTGTCCCCCAGCGGACTCGGCTTGTTATCTCATTTAGTACCTACTACGCTCAACCGGTACTCGCCCGATATATCTCTCGGTATGCCCCTCGTTGTTCGATATCTCGGTTCTTTCTATTAATAAAGAAAGGAATGAGTTGAACTTGGTATGCCACTGTATCAGTTAATATACCTCCCGGCTTTCTATGCTTTATATAATAAACCATGCCCTTCCTTACCTTATTTACAAAAATCTACAAAAAAGTAGGAACATAAACAGGTTATTTTATATTCAATTCAAATAGAAGTATTAAGTAGAAGCATACACAAAGACAGGCACTTACGCCCTTGGCCTAGCTTGCCTCGCCTTTGACTTCCGATGTACTCAATCAAATAGGACGAAAACAGATCGAAATAACGAGCGATTGAAGTCTATGACCCCGGACAAGCGTATGATGTACTGACCGAACGAAAGACCTCTTACCGAGCGCCTTCGACAACCCTTGCCTATTTTCCTTTGAATAGGACGCACAACAAGTCCTGTCCTTCCCCCGGTCCAGCAGACTCATCAAAGCAAGCGCTCGTCGGTTCAGAAGATGTCATTGGTACTGGTCGGGCCTAAGAGGGATAATCAAACCTGGCCTCCGAAAGAGATGGATCTCCTGCTGGCTCGGAAGAAAGATGAGTACCCAGCTCTGTCTCCTTTGATGAGTTGAGTTCCCGATCCGGTTACTGACTTTCCCCTTTGTGAGAGTTCAACACCCGGGAACCTTTAACAATTCTCTCCCGGTTAAACATGTTGATCATGGGACAGGTACCGTACCCCGGCTCAAAACATATTCTATCGGTTGTTCAGACTACTAAGAAGAGAGATGAGGGTCTTCTGACTTAGGGTTTCAATTAAGGAAGGGAAACGAGAGACCTGGGTTCGGAAGGAACGAATGTTGGTACGGGCACTGATTCAAGACAATCAGCCCGGGGTAGGTCAGAAGGACGAGAAGAACGAGATAGTCCTGCCGCTCGCCCTGCTTCAAAGTCTCATGTAGGTTCTGTTAGTCTTCGAGGTACCAGATCAGATCAAAGTCCGGGATAGCGGGGCTCAACATGAATATCGACACCGGCCGGCTAAGAAAGATCGAATCATAGTTTATCATAGGATGATGGTCTAGCTTAAAACCATGTTAGGAAGACTACTTCTTCTTATTAAAGAACTTATGCCTCTCTGTCTAATAATAAGCAAGTCTGGCTTATGCCCTTAAATTAAACAACCCAAAACATTATCAATATCTAGGTGGGGGTGGGGAACTAACTAGGTCCCCGGTCAATGCCTTCTTTCCTGGCCCCGCCTCGCTCGTGTCTCCCCTTCGTCCGTTGTGGGCCTCGGAACGTATCAGGAAGCTTGTCCGGGGTACCTGCCTGTATGAGACCTCTCTCGTGCCGGGTCTCATGGAGCATCGTGTCGGGCTCGTCTTGCTCTTCCTTCGTTCGCTGGGCTACCGAGATACCCGGGTTATTTATATTTGAGGTATCATGGGATATATATGATAAAAAAGAATAAGACTCAAAACTGGACTTGGGCTTGGAAGCAAGATCCATTCTAACCTATGAAGGATGTGGATCTCCTGTTGCTTCAGAAGAATGATTGATACAAGGCTTAGATACCTTAGACATCCTTCCCAACCCCTTCCCTGATTTATAAGAACACCTTTTAATAACTTTGATCTCTCCCGGGCCCTTCTCAACATGGGCTAGCTTCCTTTCTTGACCCCCCTTTAGATGACTTGATTGACTTCCACTTAACATGTTATTGAGAGTCAGTCCCCTCCCCTGCATTGGGGTTCTTGACTCGCCCTATGTCAAGATCATCTGTACAGTACCGGTCGGATCTCGGACGGAACGTTGAGAAGTTCGGTTCGTGTCGAGTCTGACCTTCCTTCGAGTCAGTAGAGAGGGCATTCGTCTCAGTACCCTTCACTCGGGTCGGGGGCTAGGTACTAACTAACACTAAGCCGGCCTCGCCTTGCTTGGGTGGATCATCGGGTCTATCGCATCGGGAAACTATGATCATGAGCTTGGTTCGAGTCTGGGGTGTACCAAATGAACAGAGAGAGCACCCATTTGTACTGAATCATCATTAAGCCTGATCGGTACCTATATTCAATGTATTTCAATCTCTAAGGAATGAAAAGAATTAGAATACCCGTACAGGTACTGAAAGGAAGGAAGAGGCAGGCGTAGAAAGAGAGAGAACAACGCCAGCCCCTGCCTCCGACCGAGAAGCAGATCCCAGCTTAGAAAGCGAGGCTGGTATTGGTTCAGAAGCAGGCCTCGGAACCCACATCAGTACTTCCCAGCTTAAAGCCCCTAGAGCCCCTTTGTGAATCCTTTGTTTGAACTGTGAACCCTACTGTATCGACTTACTCATCTCGATCAGGTGACCTGGTTGAGTCTGGTCTCGAAGCATCATAGTTCGAAAAGTACAGTATCCCGTCAGGAGGTCTCATCAGGAGGGGGGCAGAGGCATCAATCATTTGAGTCTCGCTTTCGTCCGTGCTTTCACTCTCATGGATATCTGGCTTGAATCGCTCGTTTAGTGCCCTCGCTCATTGATATACGGCGTATAGAGGAGAAGCTTAGCTTGTTTACTTAGTTAGCTCGATATGTTCTTTATTATGAAAAGAAAAATAGGAAGAAGAAGAAGACAGATGAATCTCTTGATCTCGGAGAAGAATAAGATTTCTAACATCAACACTTGGACTTCGGTACATTAGGCATAGAAGGAAGGTTAGTGATACCTGGTTCGAAAACAATCTGTTCTTGGTTCAGGACGAAGGGAAACGGCTGGTTCTAAACGAGAGAGAGATCATGCAGCCGGGACTGCCTGAAAGCATCATGCAGGTCATCTTGCCTAAAATATGTAGTTGATCATCCTGGTGCAGAAAAAAGAGGAAAGGATAGTCGTTTAATACGAGCAACAAGCTCAATTGACAACTGGTTTAGAACAATTGAATAAAGGATAAGATCAGGTTTAATACGAGCAACAAGCCCAACTGACAACTGGTTTAGAACAATTGAATATGGGTACAGAACAGAAAGAAGATTCCGTTCCTGGTCTTGGCTGCTCAGTGTGATACCCAAGCAAATTCAGACGGATCAGGAGAACGAGAGAGATGTTGGTCTTGCAAGGCGAGGGTCAGTGAGGCAAGTTTCACAATTGCTCTAACACCCGAGCTTCCGATAGATTGCAAAGCTAGCACGGGAAAAAATGACATTGATCAAAAACAAACAAGGACACGACGGAATCACCGACCCGAAAGAGATGTACCGAAGCTCTCAAGCGGCGGGGCCTATGCCGAGAGGGTAAAAGCGGGCAATCATTAATATGCCTTGGGGAAACTCATGCACCTGGCCGAGACGGAAAAAGGAAAGACTCTCTCACCGAAAACAAGTACACGAAAGAATGACTAGTGCCCGATCGAAATGTCACGTATGGTACTGCCGAGCCAGCTCCCGGAAGAGCTCATTCGGATAGTTAGGGTATGAAATAGAGAAAGGAGTGGCCGTAATTCGAAAACGGCAAACAGTGGTGACTCATTAAGCAGTCCTCGGTAAAAGAAGGGTCCCGGCTGGAAAAAACAGATCGACGATGGGAGCATCTCACTCAGCAGTGAGGCATGATCTTACCAAGCGCTTAGTCCGTACCTTTCTCACTCATGCGTCACACAAAATCGAGATGACAAAAAGAAAACAGTAATAGCTACACGGCTATTTAACTCACTAGATTCAACTCCTCCCTAGGGAAGGGAAGAAGCTAGGAAAAGAAAACAAAAGCTAGCGAAGAAACCATTCATTCACTACCCAACTCCTTTGTTAACGGACTCAGTAGCTACTGCTACCTCAAACACTGACTGGACTGCTAACAACGCGGCATATCAACACGGCTAGCTACAAAGCTACAATCGTAAAACGCGGCATATCAACGGCACGGCACACGAAAGAAAGATCACATTCCCTTGCTGCAACGAAAGATCTCAACTTGACTCACCATACTGACTTTGCTTTCAACGGAAACGAAGAATCGCTTCGCTCAATCGGCCTAGGTACGAAAAGAGTTCCAGCCGTCACGTGAATATCACCGGCATCTCATTACACAGATCGATCGGCTGGGGTCCTATTCGTAAAAGACAGAGATCGCTTCCCTGCCTTTCCGTATGCTGTTTACCCTGCTTAATCCCTGGCTCACCTCCCCTGCCTTGTACAACACTGTGTTCCCGGACCCCATATCAACAAAAGAGCACCTATCATGCTTTGACCCCACATCATTGTCGGCACATCGCTTCCTTCACTCAATCGCCCCGGAAGCCTCTCCATATTGTTTTGACCGGACCCCTCACTTCAATCACCACAGGTCTTCAATCGCCTACTTGCCTTTCACCCACTAGTAGCTATACTCATAGAATAGAATGAATGTGTTCCCCGGACCCCATCTCAGGTAAGACAGATCTGGCCCCTCAAGCCAAGGAGCAAGAGTCGCCCCTATATAATACCATATACCCGTAACATATCGTGTAGAAAAGAAAGATCACTTCGCCGCCGGGACTGGTTTGCCTAGAAAGTTTTGCTTGAATGAAAGGAGTTCGCTTGCTTTGTTTGACTTGACGGCGAACGACAGATCATGTGATTGCGTATATGACGATTGCATCCGCAACGACCCGCACGTCGTGTTAGGTCGAGACGGGCACGACCAAGAATTTCAAGATAGTGGCTCACAAGTGGCTGGCCCCATACGACATAGGTGATGACGGAGATTGTTTCCGATCGTGCTCCAGCTAGAGGCTAGTGGACCGAAAGGAGTGAGTTTTGCCAGAGAATTGCGATCTTGTTGCCTCCTGTGCTGTGGCCTTCCCCAGCGAGAGCAGCCCGGCCAGGACGTTTCACAAGCGCGGGAGCTTGGATAACCGATGCCCTGGTGACTGGTGTAGCGCCCAGTTGAGGCTTGTTCGTGTGGACTGCCAAACTAGATGGTAGCGTGATCGAAGCCCAGATTGCGTGATTGCTCGAACGGGGTACCGTGACGTGGATAGGTCCGTTCAACCATCCATGTGTTCCGACCGATGTCCGCTTTGGTGAGAGGTATGGCTTGCCGACGGTTGGGGGGCATGCAACTAAAGAAAGTCATTTTTTATAGAAAGAAAGGATTTGAATTAGCATATGAAAGGAAGTGTGTTGATCCTTGATTCGAGTCTGATCTTTTCTTTCGAGTCAATTGATGAAACTCAGTTTCCAATTGAGTGACTTAGTGATCAGTGATCCCGATCCTGCAGAGAGGCCAAATCCACAACTTGAGCTGCCTCGGCGGCAGCTTGACCCCTTTAGGGAGACTAATCCCGATAGAATCCAATTGATTTTTGCGGAGATAAGTCAGGAGAGATGTCGGGCGGATAACATCTGCCTCGAAGGGAAAATCGCGAAGGAAATCGCGAAGCTGATCGACAGGGAGGTGGATGATAAACGGTTGTTAGATCGATCGAATTTTCCTCCCGAAGTTGTCAAAATAATAATGGACAACGTACCCGAGCACTTTGATGAGAACCTGCCTAAAACAAAACACAGGGCCCTCACCAAGCTCTTGAACCAATTACAAAAAGGTGAGGGCCCACAGTTTTTCATGACATCAAATATCATCTCGAAGATCTTTTCTTTGGACCTCAATAAGTAGAGGCACCAACTCCGGATCCGTCCGGAGGGGTGGGTGGGATTATCTCCCACCACACACCGTGAGCTAAGGGTAGTGCGGGTTACCATCCCCGTACATAGTATAAAGGAACTATAGTAGGATCAACTAGTAGTTCCTTACCCGACACGTTTACTATGTGTTCTCTGCTAGTTGAACCGCGTCCAGTCCCTGTTCCGCTCATCCCCTTCGTCAGCTCCGTAGGAATAATAAAGCGGGGAGCATTCTCTCTCTAAAAGTTTTTAGGGATCTTTATAGGTAGCCAGTCTTTACTTGACTCGGCCCGACGCCTGGAACTCCCATGCCTTTCTTGGTCGGACCAACCCAACCGGCGATTTCCGACAAGTCTTTCTGAATTTTGAGAGCAAGAAGCGGAACAAAAGGGATGAAATTCAAAGTGTTTCTTACGATTACGCCCAACAGCCCACTTGAGCAATTTGCCATTCTCCCATTGATTCCTATGAATATTGGAAAAATTTATTTCTCATTCACAAATCCATCTTTGTCTATGCTGCTAACTCTCAGTTTGGTCCTACTTCTGGTTCATTTTGTTACTAAAAACGGAGGGGGAAACTCAGTACCAAATGCTTGGCAATCCTTGGTAGAGCTTATTCATGATTTCGTGCCGAACCCGGTAAACGAACAAATAGGTGGTCTTTCCGGAAATGTTCAACAAAAGTTTTCCCCTCGCATCTCGGTCACTTCTACTTTTTCGTTATTTCGTAATCCCCAGGGTATGATACCTTATAGCTTCACAGTCACAAGTCATTTTCTCATTACTTTGGGTCTCTCATTTCCGATTTTTATTGGCATTACTATAGTGGGATTTCAAAGAAATGGGCTTCATTTTTTAAGCTTCTCATTACCCGCAGGAGTCCCACTGCCGTTAGCACCTTTTTTAGTACTCCTTGAGCTAATCCCTCATTGTTTTCGCGCATTAAGCTCAGGAATACGTTTATTTGCTAATATGATGGCCGGTCATAGTTCAGTAAAGATTTTAAGTGGGTCCGCTTGGACTATGCTATGTATGAATGATCTTTTTTATTTCATAGGAGATCCTGGTCCTTTATTTATAGTTCTTGCATTAACCGGTCCGGAATTAGGTGTAGCTATATCACAAGCTCATGTTTCTACGATCTCAATCTGTATTTACTTGAATGATGCTACAAATCTCCATCAAAGTGGTTATTTATTTATAATTGAACAAAAGCGAGGAGCCTTCTGTCTTTCCTTTCCCCCGGATCGAATCAAAGAAAAAATAAAAAAAAGATTCCGAGCACGTCTGGTCAAAGTGTATCTTGTCTTTACCACGAGTCATTTTCCTTGGCTAACAATAAATGTCGTTTTGACCATATCCGCGGGTTCTTCAATTGTCTTTCTCCCTCATAGAGGAAATGACGGTGGTATACTATATGTATCCGCTTATTGGAACTCCTTCTAATGACCTATGCATTCTGTTATCATTTCCAGTTGGACGATCCGTTAATCCGGAAGATTATAACTGTTTCCATTTTTTTGTTTTTTTAAGGGTCTCCTTATCTTTAGGAGATGCCTGATCAGGGATCTATGCAACTTGTAATTCTTGAAATAAGTAAACCAAGGAAGGTCGTCTGATACTGCTGCATCTTCAATAGCGCATACAATCGCATCTTGATGAGCCGGTTGGTCCAGTTGTTCAACCGTAATTGTATGAAAATCATCTCCATCTGGAATCTCAAACATCGAGGGCGCCATCGCATCCGCAAATTCATTATCTTCCCGCCGAGTCCTCGAATTGTTTCCACATTAAACTCACTATCTCTTAGTAGGGTAAAAGCTTTACATCCGCCAGTTTGATATTCATCTGACGATTTGCTTAATTACCAACTCTGAATCTCCGATTCCAATTGGATAATCTGGCCTGCATAGCTTCATACTCTGCTATGTTGTTGGTAGCAGGGAACCTCAACCTAAAAGCTTCGGGGATCCTTTACTCCTTATTGGGATATTCAGACTATCCCTATCCCTGCCCAATTGGGCATTCAGAGCTCCAAATTGCCACAACTTCTCTTTCTCTTCTTCTATTGCAAACGACGTTCATCTGGGAAATGAGTTTCTAAGGGAGAAGGCAAAGGGTGGTTTGCTAAGTGATCTGTGCTTGACCTTTCATTTAATTAATGGCTTTCTGGGGAAATCTCAAACTCCGAAAAATTCAAAGCAATTGCTATGGTCAATGCTGGCTTCTCAAACAGGTATTTGAGAGGATCCATACGAGCCAAGAGTTTGACTGCATGGGCCAACATAGCATATAATATAGTGACGTAGCTTCTGAGTTGCAAACACTAAAGCTATACGACGTTTTCTCTAAAGGTAAAGGTGAATACTTCATTTCATATCCGACTAAGGTTTGACTGAGGTAGTATATTGCCTTATATCAATGACCATCCGGCCTAAAACACATCCATCCTATGGAAAAGTCAGTGCATGAGATGTACAACAGAAGAGGTCTCCCAGGCACAGGTGGAGATAAAACAGAGGGATTCAATAGATACCTCTTAATATCCTCGAATGCCTTCTGAAACTTTGAATTCCATTCCAACGTCAGTGTCTTTTCTGAAGAACTCCGTGAAAGGTTTGTTGCATCATATCGCCATATTTGAGATGAATCTCCTCATAGAAATCAATCTACCGTCGCTTGCAAACTTCGTCTTTAACATTTTTAGGTGCAGGCATTTCCTAAATTGCCTTGATCTTAGAAGGGTCGACTTCCATGCCCCTACAGCTAACTATAAATAAATCCTAATCACTTTCCTGAAGTCACACCAAAGGCACACTTCTTAGGGTTTAGTCTAAAAAAAAAGCTTATATTCGTCTTAAAAAAACTTTTTCAAACACTTCTATGTGACCTTCTCTAGTTCTATACTTGACTATTATATCATATACATAGTAATCCATCAGCGTATGCATCATATCATTGAAGATAGCTCTCATAGCCCTCTGATATATATGTAGCACCCGCTTCAGGTATAACTTTATAGCAAAAGGTGCCCTGTAGAAAGACTTTTGATCAAACTCTGCTAGGTTCCGGAAAATCCATCCATAAACAAAGATTCAAAACCAGCAGTACTATCTACCAGGATATCTATGTTAGGTAAAGGAAAGTCATCCTTAGGATTTTGAATTAAGGTTTCTTAAATCTATATACAGACTCTAACCGTCGCCATCTTTCTTGGGAACAGGAACAATGTTAGAAATCCAGCCAGTCTGAGTAATGTAATCTAAAGTTTTGATAACATCTTTAATAAGCTTATCTACCTCTTCTTTGACCTTCAGTTCTATGTCAGGGTGTCATTTCCTGAATTTCTGTTTAAAACAGGTTTTGCACCTTCTTCGAAGACTAAGTGATGTTCGACTAAGGATGGGTCTATCTAACCCTGGCATATCACTATAGGACCAAGCAAACATATCTTTGTGCTCTTTAAGGAAACTAATCAACTTATCCTGTTCTGTAGGAGATAGGGATGTACTAATCTATCCTATTTTAGGATCACTATCTGTGCTGACGGTTTATATCTATGGTTTCGTTTCTTCTAACACTATTTCTTCCTTAGTTCTTTCTTCAAATCTATCTAAGGATTGGTGGAAATTCTGAGGGATGGGTTGTCTATTTCTACTTCTATAGGTTCTGGATTATCTATTTATGAAGAACAAACTCGCTTGATGGCATAAAATCCTTATAAGTCAAGTGAATAGGCGGCTATAAACCGATGCATGTGAGTCTCATCTCTTTCCCATAGCAGCAGCTTCAATGGTGAGTGGTATCTGGGTCCACCCGCCTTCGAATCAACTCCAAATGAGAAATCTTCATCTGACTGACATACGTTGCATTCATCAAACATTTGTGACATGCCTTAGAATTCATCCATTGGAGTCATGTCTATGTCCATTACATCATCTTTTGATAAGAATTTCTTTATGGAAATGCTCGTCCATGTTAAGGGTTCTTTATTGGATCCCTTTTTCCTCTTATACCCTAACCCTCCTCCACGGTTTGGAATAACAGGAATGGGATCTCTCTTTCCATTTTCATTTCTACCGGAGTGGTTGCGCTTTTCACCTCCCTAAAGAAGTTCTTAGTAAGTCTTCTCAAAGATTTTCATACACTCCCTTCTTTGCTTCAATGTTTTCTTCCGGGTCAGGAGGAAGATATATATATAGATATATAGACTACTGCTTTTCCTTTGTCATTTCTTTTCTCTTCCATCATCATAGAGGTCATGACCTGATGTTCAGCTTGAACTTGATTACATCCTGCAAAAGGCCTCTCCGTGATAATCATTCAGGAAATTTTAGACATTTATGAGTTGTTGATGGTATGGCCATGTGGTCATGTATCCATGCCAATCCGACGTTTTAGGTTGAAGGAAGCCCTGATATAAGTGACATGGAATAATGTGGGTCGGGTCCTACTTGCAATTGCACACATATGGTACCCAAGGAGTCTTGAGACGTTCAATCATATCCCATTTTTTGAGTGGTGGAGGTATACTTCTACTTTGAGCCCCAATGCTTTTGCAGTCTTAAAGGTAAAGACATTAATTCCTGTCAATGAAAACTCTCCTAATGCGACATCCGTCCACATATGCTGAAATGTAGAGGGGGTATACATGTGGATGGAGCACTTGTGGCATGTAATATCCCGAGAATGTAATAGGTTGAGGGGAGACGATCTGAGCAATGATTGCTTGAAGATCTTCAAAGGGCTTTCCCTCCATAAGACCCTACTTCTCTCAAAGTTTCATAGAAGAATTTTGCCATTATATATATATATATTTATATATTTTATGCGTTCTCCCACCGGAGAAAGTCTATTCGGGGGAGCGTGGGATCTTCGAACTGAGCAAATATAGATTCGATCGACGATTTGTTTCTCTTCTCTGGAGTACCAAACGCGAGCATAACATAATTATGAACAGAAAGTTCTGGAGTATGGAGGCCTGAGAATAAACTAGCCCGACTTGGATGAGATATTATTGCTTCCGCTTCCTTATGCTCAAAAACTCTTGCCAATACATTATCCTCATTTCGTTCCGGATTTCAATCCCTAATGGGAGGCTCCATGAGCAAAAGCCCCTGTCATAGTGAATCCGGAAATGTATTGATGATGAGTCTCTGACGCAGCTTGAGTAGTAAAGTCTTGTGCCATGAATGCATGAGCGGGTAAAGAATCCATGTTTGTGTTGAGCTACCAAGGAAGAAGTACCCCTAAAGAAGCTGGAGCAAGGCCTAATTGAATGAAAATTCAGAGAGTTATTGATTGTGAGGGACCTGGCCAAATTGTTCTCCCGCTCCTCAAATCTCTTTTATACCATGCCCTATTAAAAAGTGAGTTCTGTACATATGACCAGCGACGATAAAAACACAATCAATGGCTACTGACGTGGCGGTGAGCGATATCTATCAGTCAGCCACAAACTTTGTTTGATAAAGTGGGTGGATGGAATCCTCCGAGAAGAGTTTTTATAGCAGTTCCCGCACCGGTACCGAATAAGTGACTACTTTTTTCGGAATTTAGAACATAAAGATTCCACTAACCTGTAGGGCGTCAGGGATACTGTCTTACATTGTGTTTCAATTTTCCCATTTGATATGCTCCCTCCCCGATTCGGGAATAGCAACATGAACTGAATGCCCCGTCCGAGCCAAAGAACTGACTCCGAAGAGTCCCGACAAATGGTGATTGAGACGAGCGCATTTCTCAACCGGGTTCCACTGAGGTTGCAGATGGGGCACCCGCACGGGATGGCGGAGAACGAAATAGTCAGAAAAGAGCTCCAGTATGAAAATATTCATTGGTGCGTGAACCAATTGTATACCACCACTGAAAAATACCGGAATAAGCAATATTGACTAGACCAGGAGCACCTCCTTGGGTACTTCTACAGCTGGTTGACCGATGCGAGGCGAGCATGAGCAATAGGTCTCACATAGTTGGGGTCACCCACGCCTCGAAACCGCCTTGCCAAGCCACGTGGGACGAATGACCAGAAGATCCATGGACAGACAATTTCTTGCTAACTGACCGATCCTCCCCCGCCCACACCCCACGGAATAATAAGTAGGTGCGGGACTTGCTTCCGAAAGTGTTGCAGATATGAAGGGACTGCACGAGTCGGGAACAAAGCTTCAATCTGATGCTGAACCAGTAGGGAGGTGAACCTCTCGCCTCAATCCCAAGCTGCGTGATAAGGTGGAGGAGGAAATTGATGCTATGTTGGGGGGAGGCCTTCTCTCCCCCGTCATAGAATCTGAGTGGGTTACTCCCATCGTCATCTCTATCAAGAGGAATGGTGGAAGGAAGAAGGGCATAGACTTCATCATGCTCCATGATGTATGCGAGATCCCCTTCCCACACCATTTACGAAAGAAATATGGGGGGCCGGATCGCGAAGTGTACCCTTTTACAGATGGTTTCTTCGGATACCATCAGGTAGAGATCGCGGAGGGAGGAGACAAACGTCGAGACTACTTGAATAGCGGATTGGGGGGTTGCTTTGCTCATAATGCAATGTGTAATGCCGGTATGAAGAATGCTCCTGTTGTCGGATTGTGATTTCTGCAAAAAAAGATTTTCTTCATGATTCCGGAAGTAGATTTAGATGATTGGACTCTTTGCGGTCCTCTTAACATGTGGATACTCTCAGATTCATGTTTGAGCGTTGTCGCCGCCACTCAATCCCCATAAAATGTTTGACCTAATGGAATATGACTTTGTTGACATGTTGCATGCATGGTCGGAGGGTTTACTAGTTTATTCCGTCAAGATCTGTATTACAGATGGAGCCACCTGCCATACAGAGACGACGTTCGCGCTTTCTCAAGACAGAAAAAAAGGATCAGTTTCGGATTGATGATGCTCCGAGATAGGAGGCAGCATGTTTGCTATCACTACCGCAATCGACTGCAAATGCCTATGGGAATTGATTGGTCCGCACGTAATCGATAGAAATGCAATCTCTTTCTACCTGCCCTTTTTTTTTCCAGATGTGAGATGTGTTCCCTCACCACTCGAGACGTGTTTCCGTTCCAATACCATTTGGTGCCGGGGATGGGCAGCGTACCTGCAGTTGTCGCGTGCCTGTAGTCGCAGATGGTTGTTTCGCAGATCTGGCTGGAAAAGCGGGGCAGGTGTCGGTCGGGAACGGGGCCCGGGGCCCCCAATTCATTCATTGGCTCCATGAATATCATGAAAGTTGCTTTCTTTATTGTCTCATACACGTAAAACCTGTATTCATTTCGAATGAAATAGAAACTTCTTTCTTACTCCCACCCCTTCCCACCCACTATGTCACTAAATGATGGGCGGGCGGGAGAAGCAACTGATACAGAGGGTTGGGAACTGATCCAGAGAACAGGTTTCTCATTGAGCGCACCAGAGACAGGCTGGGGGTGCGCACGGTACATACTGGGAGGACTTTTAAGCTTGCTTCAAAACGCTTATGACTATATAGTCAAAGGCCCCCCTTCTTTATTAAGGGGCCCGTCAGAGTCCTTAGTGGTATATAAGGCCCTAACGAGTCCGTCAGTCTGCTTGCTGGCTTTGATGCCAGCCGTTGCTTGCTGGCGCGGGGGACGTCTCTCAGGGCTATTTAAAATATTGAGTGGCTGCAGTGGGGCCGTTTCGTCGAGAGGGGTAGACGGGTCGCCTTATAGATATCATACTGATTCTTCCTTTTCGCAGGAGGGGAGCTGAGGAGCTCTCGTCGTCAGAGGATGAATTTTCTCTATCTCTGTCTTCTTTCTCCCCGGGGGGTGAGGAGAGAGCTGGTGCAGCGACACTGCCCTGAATAAATTCCCTAGTGAGAAAATCCGGGAGAGAGTTCGAATCGCCCTTGATGTGTTCAACTTCACAGTTGAACATGGAGAACATTGCCTGCAATCGTGCAAAGATCTGAGTGGCAGCTAGGGCCTTAACATCCTTGGCAAGGACTCCTTTAACTGACTTGCAATCTGTTCGAAGAGTGAACTCCTGGTTGAGAACGTGAGCTTGGAACTTTTGAATTGCTCGTAGAGCAGCAAGGATCTCCTTCGTCAATTGTAGGGTAATTGGCCTCTGCTTTGTTCCAAGTGCCAGAGGCGAATTGAACTAGTTCCTCAGTACCGCTTGGAGCTAGCTGCTTAAGGATAGCGCCCCAGCCGATTTCTGAAGCGTCGGACTCAATGATCTTGGGGTAAGCTTCGCAAGGAAGGGCGAGTGCTGGAAGACGCTGAACACGGGCCTTTATGCGCTGCACTGCTTCAGTGTGTTGCGGGCCCCAAGGCTCTTGAGAATCTTTTCTGAGACGATTCGAAAAGCGAAAGGAATAGATAGGTCGGCTGCTAGGTCCTGGTAATAGGGAGACAAATAGTTGAGGCAGCCGAGGAAGCGCTGTAGCTGCTTACGGTCACCAATCTTATCAGGGAATCGAGTGGCGAACTCAATCGAGTGCTCTTGCGGGAGAATTTGACCGACGTTGGATCCTTTGACCGAGAAAATCAACGGACCCCTGGAACAGCTTCATTTTCCGAGCTGATAGTGCCATTCCGTAGCGTTCGATGGCCTTTCGAAAGGCTTCGACGTGCTTGATGTGTGACGAGATATCTGGACTGAAGATGAGAACATCGTCGATATAGGCAATGGCAAAACTTTCGAATGGCCGGAGAATTTGATCCATAATGCGCTGAAATTCTGATGGCGCATTTTTCAATCCAAAAGGCATCACATTCCATTCGTAGTGACCCATCGGAACTGTGAAGGCTGTCTTATAGCGATCCTTTTCGGCAATGCGGACTTGCCAAAATCCTGATTTGAGGTCGAATTTGCTGTATATGCAGGATCCGGCGATTCGGTGCAGTAGTGTTTGCGCATTCGGAATTGGATAGCGGATCCACTGGAGGGCCTCGTTAAGAGGTTTGTAGTTGATGACCAGACGTGGCATGCCTCTTTCTCGTTCATTACGGTTGTTGACGTAAAACGCCTGGCAGGCCCAAGGGCTACGGCTTGGACGAATGAGCTTCTTTTCTAGGAGATCATCGAGTTCCCTTTTGTTAAGCTCGCGTCATTTTTCGCTCATCTGTACCGCACGAGCCTTTGATGGAATATCTTGATCTCCAAAACCTTCCTTATAGGGCAGTTCTACCTCCCAGGTGTGGCGCTCCCAGAACGCTGTAGGGTTGAGCGAACAGACTGTTGCTTCGAAACGTTTACGGATCGCCAAGATCTGTCCTTGAATCACGGGATCCTCGACGTTTGTCAATCTGTTTTAGGCGCGGGAGTTCGACCTTAACGTTGGAGAGTGTCTGCTCGATTGCTCGCTTCTGTTCGTGCAGATAGCTAATGCGAGAGGACTGGGGTGGAACCGAGAACGTCAAATCGTACCTCCTTGCCATTGATGAAGCCGATAACTCCATTAGATCGGACCGTCATTGGTCTTATTGCAGAGAGAAAAGGTGCTCCCAGGAGCACCGGTTGCTCGATCCCAGCTAACAGGACGAAGTCAAACGTGAGCCGTGACTCTCCTTTATGGATTTGTATCTTTCGGGCAACGTAAGGTGTGTCAATGGGATGCCCATCAACCGCACTGACTTCCACTTTGCAGGGTTCCCATAAGGACACGGGGACGTCGGTCCTTTCGAAGACAATGGAAATCGGCGCCTGAGTCTAGAACTGCTGTGAGACTGCGCTTCTCTCCCCCAATAGTAAGGAGAATTCGAGTCATCCATTTCTGGGAGCGCATCGTGAGGGCGCTAATGAACAGGCTATCTTGCTTTGTGTCCGATGGTTCGTGTTGATCAGGAACGCTGCGGGGAGTTGGTGCTTCGAAATCGGAAGGGTGGAAGGAGTTATCCCTGAGACACGTTTGTTCCAGACGGCGAATTCTGGATTTGAGATCCTTGCCATCTTCCTGCAACTTTCGAATTTCGTTGGGTTTGGATATCGAGGGTCTTCCTGGGAGAGTCGTGGGCCAGCACAAGATCATTTACGGCCTTCATCGAGACAAAATGTGCTGGGTCGACCTGGCGGTTTCGATGATGAACCCTTTGAGAAGAAGAGGCACTCATCATCGAGATGGTGCCCTTTTCTGGGACAGCGGGCTTTTCAGGCCTGTCCTTCTTGACTTTCTTCTCCTTTTCCGGTAGACTGTCGTCGGTGTCGCTTTCGGAACCTGACCATTCGGAGCGGGAGAAATCTGTGTTCGACGGCCATTCTTCCGAGTCGTCATCGTCGTCGAGGTCTCCGGAGATTCTTTCTGCAAGTCCTATTCGCTTGGACTTACAATCTTTTGCAAAGTGTCCGAACTTATTGCATTTGAAACACCGTGTGCGGTTCTGTCTGTCGCCAGACTTCTGGTGTGAACGGCCCGGGCGCCGCTTGTCAGACACCGTCTTGGGTCGTCGTTTCAGTGATCGGCGCCTGCCGAACGAACTGGAGGACTTCTTATGGCGGCGATGGCGGGCTGGCTCATCATCAATTATTCCGAACTGTTTACAGAAACTTGCCTCCCCGAAACATAACCTAGAATAAGATCTTCATTATCTAAACGAACCCGGAACATACCATTGGGAAGTGATTCAGTAATGAAACCTTCATGAATCCATTTTTTTTCTTTCATTCCACCCCTTGAAGTATCAACTAATGGAGGAGGAGTGATATTAAACAACCCGTCTTTCCTCTCTTTTTTCACAAATAAATAGGAAGTTACGGATCAAATTCGGATACCAGAAGGATCACCATATATAACACAAAACTTCTCCTCCAATTCCTTCTAGTCGAGCTTCTCGATCTGTCATTATACCTCTAGAAGTAGAAAGAATGACAATCCCCATTCCACCTAAAATCCTAGGAATTCGTTGATAGTTGGAATAGATTCGTAGACCGGGTCGGCTGATACGCTTTAAAATCAGTCTATATGTTCCTTTCCTATTTCTTCTATGTCGCAGGGTTGAAACCAAGAAAGATTTGTTCCTTCCTAACGTTTTCAATAAAACCTTCTCTACGAAGTCTTTTAACAACGCTTTCGGTGATATTAGTAGATGCTATTCGAACCGTTCCTTTTTTATCCATGTCGGCATTTCTTATAGAAGTGAATATATCGGCAATAGTGTCCCTACCCATGACGAACTATAATTATTGGTGCCTCCTAGTTTTGATATAATCAACATGTTCCGTTTTTTTTTTATGTGAATTTTTGATTATTTATTTATTAATTCTTAAAAGTATATGCGTGAAACACAATCAATCTACTAATTGATCTATTTCAGATACCCTACTATATCATATCATGGTCTCATCTACTAGTATTTATAATACCTCAGGAGCTAATGAGACTATTTTAGTGAAATTCAACTGTCTCAATTCCCGCTCCAAAAACTCGAGTTCCTTTTTGATTTCCTTCTTGATCAATGACAACTGCTGCATTGTCATCATATCGTATTATCATACCGTTGTCACGTCTGAGTTCTGTACATGTACGTACAATTACAGCTCTGATCACTTCTGATCTTTCGAGAGGCATATTGGGCACTGCTTCTTTGATTACAGCAACAATAACGTCACCAATATGAGCATATCGGTGATTACTAGCTCCTATGATTCGAATACACATCAATTCTCGAGCCCCGCTGTTGTCCGCTACATTCAAATGGGTCTGAGGTTGAATCATATCATTTTTTTTTTTACGAATTCCCGGTGCCCCGATAGATATCCCTTTGAAGATATCCATCCTTGGTTGGCCTCATCAACACCTCATGGGATATCGGTTATCCAATTCAATTCAATGATGCCCAATAACTCCTACTTGAATCAATCCAATGAAAATAGAAAATTCTTATCTTAATCTTATTAAGAAAGATATAACTCATGAATCTTATATAGAATCAAAATTTCTTATGATGACGTTGGGCCTTTGATAGCCAACGACGTTCTTTCTTATAGTGGTGTGTAGTTAGCAGTATGTACGTTGGTGTGGGTTCGTATTCGTTACGAAGCCAACAACAAGGTGTTGGGCCAAACAAGCTCAATAAGCTTATCCTGTTGTTGCGGTTGGTTCGGCGTTGAGCCGCAACCGCTTGTTGATTGACTTTATATAATTATAATGTATAGGTTACTTAACATATTCACTCCCCGCCCGACCGCATTCCACCAAGCACCTGCTGAACAGGCTGACGATTGCTGTAAAGAGCCGTATACGACTACTGATGAAACCGTATAGCGAAGCACCTAACGCGTTTATCATATATCGCGGTCTATCGAGATTTTGTTGGTGTTCAGTGTACCGTACTGTATCGAAAAGAATGCGCATTGCATTCTATTCTCCCATCAGACGTTTGTGGGAAAAACCCACGCACGCTCGGGCAAGTCTCTCTATTGGTTGGAGAGCAGAACTGTCAAAGAATGCACCAAACCACATGATTGTTCTGGAATGGCTCCTCACTATCGTCGCTCCTTGTGATGCTGCGGAACCATGGCAATTAGGATCTCAAGACGCAGCAACACCTATGATGCAAGGAATTATTGACTTGCATCACGATATCCTGTTCTTCCTCATTCTTATTTTGGTTTTCGTATCACGGATGTTGGTTCGCGTTTTATGGCATTTCTACTATGAATTTCATCCTTTCCCGCAAAGGATTGTTCATGGAACTACTATCGAGATTATTCGGACCATATTTCCTAGTATCATCCCGATGTTCATTGCTATACCATCATTTGCTCTGTTATACTCAATGGACGAGGTAGTAGTAGATCCAGCCATTACTATCAAAGCTATCGGACATCAATGGTATCGGAGTGCGCCTCTTCACGAGGGTGATTTAAGTGCAACGAAATGTACCGGTGGTTCGCGAAGCATCTGGCTTACCGGTAATCTCCCATTCCCGTCGTCGAGAGACTATAAGAACTATAGCATGCCATAAACAGGGAGTTGGGGTGGTTAGACCTATACCCCGAAATGCTCCCAGCATAGGAGCCTATGGTTCCATTCGTCGTTGTTGCTGGAGGTACACATCCCTCTTCTCGGTGTGGAGCGATATACGAGAAATAGATGCTCAGCCTGCAATGTCCGATAACGGCGCTGAAGTAGTCAATCTATCGGCACCACAGCAGTGGCATACAACTTTGGACCTAACGGCCGGCCCCGTCACCTTTCGGAATGGGGGATCCCCGTTGGCAACAACCACGGTAGTAGTTGCGGAACTACTGGGCCGGGAGAGGACAACCTGTTGTTCCTGCTCCTCTTTCTTCGCTTCGGGGACGGAGGTCCTACGGTAGGTAACAGCAGGCACAAGCACTTGACCGAAGGGGACCAGCGCTTCTACTCCTCCACCGAGGAGCCGTTCGCAGCGAGAAGCAAGGGATGTCGTGAACGGTGGGAGGTCACAGAGAATTTACCTATTCATAGAGTGATCCTATGATCGATATAGGATATAGACTCTTTCCTTATTCTTATTAGAATATACAGAATCTTTTGATTTCGAAAGAAAGACATATACCTCCTATCTATCTCTTCTGGAGATACATCGATCCATGTCGGAGAAATCTCTGGATTCATTGGTAAATTTGGTCCAGTCTAGTCTATCCTTTGTCATTCAATAGGGTCTACCGTGACTCCGGGGCAAGACTGGACAATTCTACTCGAGACGTGATCGGTCTGAATGACTTTTTTTTTCTTTTTATGAAAAAAAGATGAGTACGCGCGCGGGAGCGCGATGACTCCGTTTTTCAGCAGAAAAACGTAAGCGACCCAGCTGAAAAACGTATGCGCGCGCAACGGCTTTTCAGCCGTTGCTTGCTGGCTTCAAAGCCTATTAGTAAAACGCGCGCATACATTTTGAAGCTGAAAAACGATTATGACTATTAAGTCAAAGGCCAACGCGCGCCTTACGTAATAGGGGCTTTTCAGCTTGCTGAAAAGCCGTTGCGCTTTTCAAAGGGCCCCTTTAGGGCCCAGGCCCCTGACTCCATAGCCCCTTCGGGGGGGCGCTGTAGTTTTGAAGCTGGCTCCCGCGCTGCTAAAATGGAAGGGCGCGCTAGCGCACCATTACTATTGACGGGCCGGAACAACCTGCGCGCTTCGGCCCGTCAATAGTGATGGTGCGCGGGAGCAGCGACGCGTAGGCCCCCCCCCAAAGCCCCCCCGCGCGCTACGGCTTTTTTGAAGCTGCTTGCTCCTTTCAGGAATGGAATGAATAGGGCCGACTAACTATGTTGTATGTCTCCTTTCCAGTCAGGGGCGAGGGAGTAGTACGAGAAGCGATCGGAATGCCCTAATGCGAGTGACCGAAAGGGTTTCGAGTGGAAGCTCGCACCTCCCCGCCCCGCTCAATCAATCGCGGTATCACCTGGCTCCGGGCTCCGACGATCTGGACCATACTAAAACAAAACCGAAACCACTTCTGATAGACTTGTACTAGAAACTAGCGGTGAACAACGGAGCGCTCCGCCCCGTCCCTCCGACCCGAACCTCACCTCCTGAAGAAAGGGGAATTGAAACTGGGATCAAGCGGAGATAGAACCAGAATCACCCACCGGCCGTTCCGTTGATTTTCACATGCATTCTGGTGAAAAAAAGAAGTATGCGATTCTCAAAAGCTAGGGGGAGCGGTCCGTCCGCTGGAATGAGCAGTAGTAGGATCTTCTTGTTGGAAGCTCAGCTCACTCACGTCCGAACAGGTCTTGAGCGCCTCGCAACTGACTTGCTGCAGCGATTCAAAAAAGAAAAGAAAGAAACAAAAAGGGTGACTCAATGGGGGTGGGACCTGCTGGCATAATGCACGCTGAAACGTGGGAATTCGAGGTCTCATGAACTACTACTATACTACTACTTTGACTTTGTTTTTGTTTTGTTCGTGGACAAACGATTTCCGGTCAGGCCTATGGATGGATCCTTTTAGATCTACGGGCCGGCCGGCCCCGGCCGTTCACATGAGCATAGGGAATCTATACTCGAGCGTTCGACTGGGCCCCTGACAGGATAGGTGAGGAATCACTCTTGATCTGATCTATTGGGGCCTACAACTTCGCCGAGCCGACTAGCATCCCTTTCCACTGCGCATTTATCGAACAAAGAAGACGACTATAGGATCGAATTCGCTTTCCGTGGTGAACTGGTCGTCCCATACCTTCTGCGTGTCTCATGTGTGTGGAACCAGGCCAAAAAACGTGAGCGCCTCGCGCGAGCAAGCAACGGCTAGCTGAAAAGCTTATATAGTCAAACGCGCTAAAGCCTTTGACTTTATACTTTATAGTCGCGTTTTGAAGCTGGCTCGCTTCGTGAAGCCCCTATCT